TAAATAACAGGTACAAATATTAAATCGAGGTACCCATTCTATGATAACTCTCAACAGTCTCCCCTCCATTTTTGTGCCTTTAGTGGGCTTAGTATTTCCGGCAATTGCAATGGCTTCTTTATCTCTTTATGTTCAAAAAAACAAGATTTTTTAGATACAACAAGGACAAATCTTATATATATATATTTTTTTTCAAGACTTACTTGGATCATAACACGGATATCTATTTAGTAAAATATGGTATAATATGCGGCTTCCTTCGGGCATAAGCTCTTATGTATGTGTAAACATGATAAATGAATTATAACTATTTTCAAATAGATCGGAGAATTTCTGAAATGTAAAGTCAATATATCTATATGTATTAGGAAATCATATGAAAGGGATGTTATTATTTTAGTTTGGATCTAAGAAATTCGATGAATTATCCCTAAAGGTTCACATCATAATAGTGCTGGTTGATGAGAGTTACTTCGGAAACAAAAAAAAGTAAAAAAAAAATTATTTTTGTTATTCTCCCAATTCCAATAAAATGCAACTAGGTCTAGTTAGAGTATGAGTTGGCGATCAGAACGTATATGGGTAGAACTTATAGCGGGGTCTCGAAAAACAAGTAATTTCTGTTGGGCCTTTATTCTTTTTTTAGGTTCATTAGGGTTTTTATTGGTTGGAACGTCCAGTTATTTTGGTAGGAATTTTATATCTTTATTTCCTTCTCAGCAAATAATTTTTTTTCCACAAGGTATCGTGATGTCTTTCTATGGGATCGCAGGTCTTTTTATTAGCTCCTATTTGTGGTGCACAATTTCGTGGAATGTAGGTAGTGGTTATGATCGATTCGATATAAAAGAGGGCATAGTGTGTATTTTTCGTTGGGGATTTCCTGGAAAAAATCGTCGCATATTCCTCCGATTCCTTATGAAAGACATTCAGTCCATCAGAATAGAAATTAAAGAGGGTATTTATGCTCGTCGTGTCCTTTATATGGAAATAAAAGGACAAGGAGCCATTCCCTTGACTCGTACTGATGAGAATTTTACTCCACGAGAGATTGAGCAAAAAGCTGCTGAATTGGCCTATTTCTTGCGTGTACCAATTGAAGTATTTTGAAAAAAGGAACTGAAGAATGAATACTTTGCAAGAGATAAAAAACTCAAGAATCATCTTTTTTTCTATAGCATAACTTAACTGAAGTTTCTTCAGAACGCTTACTCGAGCCAAAGCAAACGTATATGAAACAATTCTAAAACGAAATTGTTTATGTCCACAATTTTTTTTATGCGTATGTAAATCCACTTAACTCAATTCAGTAACAAATCTAAATGATAGATTCATCATATATCAAAACAAAACATTTCATCATAAAGTAAAGAATTTTTTTCTAAATATTTGATATTTTGATAGAACGGGAGTTCTTTCGTCTCGAAATCCGACTACTATTAATTTGAAGAGGGCTCTTTCTTATTCTATATTCTTTCTAAATTCAAGGACTAACCGCTGTACTGAATCACAAAAAAATCCGGAAATACATCGATGACTTGTAATAGAACTTATGCTTGATAGAAATATTAGTATCATATAGAGTCGACGAATGAGGTGCGTTCATTAAAAATTTTTAAATTCACAGACGAAAAAATGGCAAAAAAGAAAGTATTAATTTCCCTTCTATATCTTGCATCTATAGTATTTTTGCCTTGGTGGATCTCTCTCTCATTTAATAAAAGTCTGGAATCTTGGTTTACTAATTGGTGGAATACTAGGCAATCCGAAATTTTTTTGAATGATATTCAAGAAAAGAGTATTCTAAAAGAATTCATAGACTTAGAGGAACTCTTACGTTTGGACGAAATGATAAAGGAATACCCGGAAACACATTTACAAAAGCCTCGCATCGAAATCTACAAAGAAACGATCCAATTGATCAAGATGCACAACGAGGATCGCATCCATACAATTTTACACTTCTCGACAAATATAATCTGTTTCGGTATTCTAAGTGGTTATTCTATTCTAGGTAATGAAGAACTTGTTATTCTTAACTCTTGGTTTCAAGAATTCCTATACAACTTAAGCGACACAATAAAAGCTTTTTCTATTCTTTTATTAACTGATTTATGTATAGGATTCCATTCGCCCCACGGTTGGGAATTAATGATTGGCTCTGTCTACAAAGATTTTGGATTTGCTCATAATGATCAAATTATATCCGGTCTTGTTTCTACTTTTCCAGTCATTTTAGATACAATTTTTAAATATTGGATCTTTCGTTATTTAAATCGTGTATCTCCTTCACTTGTAGTGATTTATCATTCAATGAATGACTGAAAAGTGATCGAACGATCCAATTATAATATTTGTTACTTTGTACATAAGCAAAACATTCAAAATTGTACTTACTACCCATCCAAGGAATTCCTCCAATATTCCAGTAAAATTATTTATATTTAATATTTAAGTAAATAGCAAAATTATAGATAGGGAACTATACTAGCGACCTACC